TTCATTAAAAAGAATCGATTCGATACATTTCTTATGTACCCATAAGTGCTATATTGGATTTGAATCAGATTTCGGATCAATCTATATTGATTGACTGCCTCCATGATGTTGTTGCTAGCAAATACCGCTGTTTTTAGTTTTGGATCTTCCAAATCATTCCCGCAGTGGATCCGGACCGATTTTTTTCTGATCCTTCGATAAAAAGATTCATTCTCCTCATAAAAAAGAGGAGGTAGAACCAATAAAGATTTCTTTTTCGATTCATCTCTGGAGTTGAATACCTCATTCAAGAATTTTTTTTGATCCAACCCGTAGGAATCAATAGAAAAGGCAAATCCCCTATGATACACCAGATCCGGCTCGGTTATTGATAGAGTGAATAGATCTGCCATTTCTTGAAATCTCTCTTCTGATTCAAAATCGTGGTGTAACGTGTATCCCCCTTTGTTCCGGTCATGGAATAGATGAAATAAATCCAAAAATGGATTTTTGTTCAAGAATGAAATCTTATTGGAACTGTCCATATCTGGTTCATCCTTCGGAACCATATCACATCCCGGATCTGATGAAATAGGATGAATTGAGACGGTATTTTCTAAATACGTAATTATCTTGAATATATCAACCATTTCTTTATTTTCCGATCGCCTGGAAGGGACAAAAGAAACATCTTGTTTTTTCTTCAAAAATTTCTGATCTCTAGTGGACCTCTCAGTAGGATTCGAACCCAGATGAAGTTCTGACCATCTGTCAGAGAAAAAAGAACGAATTGATCTTGTAGGATTCCCAAGAAATTCTTCGATTTCTTTCGGAAGCAGATGATTATTCATCTGCTTCTCACGTTTCGTGAATAGCCGGGACATTGAGGAAGATCCAAAAAGGCATTTCGGGAATCGATCTGATTCTATCTCTGTTCGTTCCGTTTGAAGAAAGGAAGGATCCCAAAGAATCGATCTTTCTTTTAGTTGCTGAATCTCTGTTTGATCGATCAATGTGTGATATTCTGAATCCTCATTTCTAATGGAATCGAAATGATCTCTGGATTGATCAGAAGATCCTTTCGATTGGCTAGAATCCGTTACTTGAACGAAAATAGATCTTGTGGAATCATATTGAATATTTGACAATACATTCCGTACCCTGCTAAAAAACCGATCCTTGTTTACCAACCACACATTGTCTAACCAAATCCAATTCTCTCTCGATACGTTCCTCAAAAAATCCGATTCGTGCTGATTCTTCCCCCAACTAACGAAGAGATCTTGGAGGAATTGCCCCATATGAAATTGAGCACAATTTTGCAAAGAAATACCCCACTTGTTTCTCGAGAAGAGATGGGAAACATGCTCAATATCATTTGATTGAATAGTTGCCTCAGCTCCTTGTTGTTTGAAGAAACCCTCCCCTTCAATTGGTCGTTTTTCACGAAAAGCAGACATGAGATAACAAATCAAGTCTTTCCCTAAGATTTCGAATAGCTGTCCCGAATTCAAGTTGATTATGTTTCGCTTCTTCCTCGGAGAAAGACGATCAAACAATTCCCAATCATGGTCCTTGCGGATCGGATCATCCGTATAGGATAAAAAAAGAAACCCCAGATATTTGCTATCTTTCTCTTTGAATGAGATCTCAATTCCAGCTACGGTTTCATTAGCTATCTTACAACTAGAATCCCTCTTTTTTCCGATCCGGTTCCTCCACCACCGCGAACCCCGGTTCGATTCAGGCATGATACACTTTTTATTTATTGGGAGAACCCAAGTACTCTCTTGCGGATCCATGAAACAACTCTCAGAAATCGTTTTCCCTTTTGGAAGATACAGGAGCGAAACAATCAATCTATTGATATTGGAAGACCAAAAAGATTCTTCCAATGTCTCATTTCTGGGTTCAATGGAATTCATAGGTATAGGAAGAAGCCCCATCAAATAGAGATTTTTTCTTTCGACCATCTTTCGATTGTTAATACGAGATATAAGGACCGCTACTACAAGCAGTACTACACCTTTGATCGTGAAATATCGATTGCTTGTTGAACCCTGTGAATCACGTGAAAGTAGGATACTCCAAATTCGGGGGTCAAAGAGTTTCATAAAACGTTCTTGGTGGAAAAAAATGGGAGTGAAAGATCCCACTGAATCGAATTTGATCCATGAATCTAAGAAATAGTGAGAATTCTTAATCTCTCTCAATATCTCTCTCAATTCGAAGATCCAGGATTTGAATTGATGTCGTTTCATTGATTCCTCCTAAAGATTTTCATTGATTCCTCCTAAAGATTTCATTTCAATTGGAATTTGGTTATTCACGATGTACGACGAGCCCTGTTAAGCATCCATGGCTGAATGGTTAAAGCGCCCAACTCATAATTGGCAAATTCGTAGGTTCAATTCCTGCTGGATGCACGCCAATGGGAACGTTCAATAAGTCTATTGGAATTGGCTCTGTATCAATGGAATCTCATCATCCATACATAACGAATTGGTATGGTATATTCATA